GTTATATCATCTGCAATTGCCTGAATCTCAAGACGTTCTTCGAACCAATCATAGATTTTATTGAGATAGGTAAACCAAGGAGACCCCCCCCGAGAACCGTATATGAAAATTTCATCTCGTACGGCTCAAACAGAAACACCCCAATACTATAGTTCTAACGGATGTGTGGAATAGAAAGTTTAAAATTTATTAATTCTATGATTCCATTTTTTCTTAAGATATGAAAGAATAAAAAACCCGAAAACTATTCTTTGTGGTTATAATGCCAAAAAATCAAGTCGGCTCATTCGTCTCTATATTGATCGTTATAGGCCTCTTGAATCTTCTATTTACCTATTTTCTTTGTTGTTATTTATGTGTAATGCGGCTTTACTGCTGTTTTTTTTTATTGATAGGAATTCTCTTGTTAAGACCCTATGAATCGATTAAAACCTCAGATTCATACTAGAACCACGATGATTCAATAAAACCTTCTCAAACTAAGTCCCAAAATTCCCTGAGTTAAGAACCGTTGGATCATCACTTATTCAATGACTAGATCTAATGACGAAAAATCAAAAGAAATCTTTGTCCTTTGATCAAAATAAGCATAAACGGAAGTTTGAAAGAATCAAAATCTTTCTATTTATAACTTCTAACTCTTTTAAAAATTTTTTGAAGTCCGGCCACGAGGTCTGACTATTAAGTATGAATCATAGTTCTAATACTTTAGTAATCTATAGTAATCTATTTCATATATTCCGTGCTCCAGATACTAAAACGAATATCCGACGAAGTAAAACCATCTCTATCAAGATGACAGATCTATTCTCTGTACTAGCCATAGGATCAATTATACCAAGTCACACACTCATATTCCGGAAATACAGAAAAAAAGAAATTCCACGGTCGAACTACCAAAATAGAATGGGATAAAAATCAGAAAACTAAACGCTTCACTTTGGATTGAAAAAGCTAGTTAATGGTTCTTGTAAATCTAATTCATTGAAATTCCATCCAGTAAAATGGAAGAATTATAAATCTCCAAAATAATAGATAGAAATACTGCAAATAGAGCCATTGCAAGACCCATCAAAGGAGTAGTTCCCCAACCAGGAGCTACTTTACCATATTCTGAATTCAATGGTTTCAATAAACTCCCGGCATTAGTTCGTTTTGGGCGGCCAGATCTAGAACTACCCTCAACGGTTTGTGTAGCCATAATATTTTATATTCATTAAGATCTGTTGACTTTGTATACCATTCCGTTGTAAATAAATGATCTTATCATAGATCCATTGTGGTCTTAAAACTACATAATGTCTTAAAACTATATAATAATGGAAACAGCAACCCTAGTCGCCATCTTTTTATCTGGTTTACTTGTAAGTTTTACTGGGTACGCCTTATATACTGCGTTTGGGCAACCCTCTCAACAACTAAGAGATCCATTCGAGGAACACGGGGACTAGTCGAAGTAATGATCCTCCCAATAGTGGGAGGATCATTACTTTCAATTGAGATAATGAAAAATCATTTCATCCTTTTACTTTTTAGTTGGAACTTTAGGCGGTTCGCGAAAAAAGATAGCGAAAAAAATTATTCCTAGAGTTGAGACTAAAAGGAATGTATAAACCAATGCTTCCATAGATTCGATCGTGGTTTACAATTATAGCTTCCATACCTGTTTATTTTGGACCGTCTCCCGGATAAAGAAAGAACAAAAGTCAAAGAAAAGGCAGCGAGTCAAATGTCAAATCAAGATTTATCCGGTACCCCAACCCTATAGTCAGTCAAATAAAATAAAAACGAAAAGTAACAAAGCAATATTGTATCAAACTACCTGTCTTCGTGTAGTTGGATCTCCAAGTTTTTGGAATGTTCCAAATTCCACTTGAGCATCTAAATCCGGATCAATACCAGCAAAAACATCTCTAAACAAGGTTCTAGCACCATGCCAAATGTGTCCGAAGAAGAAGAGCAAAGCAAACGAAGCATGCCCAAAGGTAAACCAACCCCTTGGACTGCTACGAAAAACACCATCGGATTTCAAAGTAGCACGGTCTAATTCAAAAATTTCACCCAATTGAGCACGTCTAGCATATTTTTTCACAGTAGCAGGGTCACTATAACTGACTCCATTCAGTTCGCCGCCATAGAACTCAACAGTTACACCTACTTGTTCGACACTATATTTTGATTCTGCCCTTCTAAAAGGAACATCGGCTCTAACAATTCCGTCCCCGTCGACCAAAACAACTGGAAATGTTTCAAAAAACGTCGGCATACGACGTACAAAAAGCTCATGCCCCTCTTTATCTCTAAAGATAGGATGTCCTAACCACCCAACAGCTATTCCATCCCCGTTGTCCATTGAGCCCGCTCTGAATAATCCCCCTTTTGCCGGATTATTGCCGATGTAATCATAAAAAGCTAGTTTTTCAGGAATTTTAGCCCAAGCTTCGGATAAACTTTGATTTTCGGCTAAGCCAGCACCAATTCTTCGATATATTTCTTGTTGGAAGTATCCTTGATCCCATTGATAGCGCGTGGGACCAAACAATTCAATCGGGGTAGTTGCTGAACCATACCACATAGTTCCAGCAACTACAAAAGCTGCAAAAAAGACAGCAGCAATACTACTGGAAAGGACGGTTTCAATATTTCCCATACGTAATCCTTTGTATAGGCGTTGGGGTGGACGAACACTAAGATGAAATAGACCTGCCAATATACCTAAGGTCCCTGCTGCAATATGATGAGAAGCTATTCCTCCCGGAACAAAAGGATCAAAACCCTCCACACCCCACGCTGGATTTACGGCCTGTACCCTTCCGGTTAGTCCATAAGGATCGGACACCCATATTCCAGGACCATACAATCCTGTTACATGAAATGCACCAAAACCAAAGCAAGCCACCCCTGAGAGAAATAAATGAATTCCAAAGATCTTAGGCAAATCCAAAGAGGGTTTTCCTGTACGTTCATCAGTAAATATTTCTAGATCCCAATACACCCAATGCCAGATAGCTGCCAAAAAACACAAGCCAGAAAACACAATATGTGCCCCGGCCACACCTTCGTAACTCCAAATACCCGGATTCGTTACAGTCCCCCCTGTAATACTCCAACCGCCCCATGAATTCGTTATTCCTAAACGAGTCATGAAGGGTATAACGAACATACCCTGTCTCCACATTGGATCAAGAACAGGATCAGAGGGATCAAAAACGGCTAATTCGTATAGAGCCATCGAACCGGCCCAACCAGCAACCAGAGCTGTATGCATTATATGGACAGAAATCAAACGACCGGGATCATTCAATACGACGGTATGAACACGATACCAAGGCAAACCCATGGAAATACCCCTTTATCAACGAAAAATAGACACAATGTAACTTTATTGCATTGGAAAAGGAAAAAGCTATGCTATAGACCCCTTTTTTAGGGGATTCTCTCGGGGAAAGGATTAATATTTGTTTGATGCTTTTCGTAATAATTACTAATAGTAATAATGAAACTATTTTGTTCGTAGGAACAAAAAGAAGCAGATCTATTCTACACCCGATAAGTAACAATACGCAATGGTAAGGGGGTTGATACCATTTTATATGAGTGAATATATATATATTTGTTCATCATTCAAAGGACTCATTTGTAAGAATTTTCCTTTATTCATTTTGTCTTCTTTTTTTATGAACTTAGTCAATCTATGGATAAAATAGGATAATAAAATCAATAGTATTAGGCCACTAAACCCACTGTTACGCTTTCACATCAAAGTGAGATATAGTACTTCATTTTTCTTTTATTTAATGCCTATTGGTGTTCCAAGAGTACCTTTTCGAAGTCCTGGAGAGGAAGATGCATTGTGGATTGACGTATAGTGCGACTTGTCAGATATATTGGGCATATGGTATTTCCCCGTTCTCTTCCCCGATCGAGATATCCCCTCTTTCGCCCGAGAAAGATTGATTCAATTATCAAAAATTTGGAGCGTGAAGTGCAATTAGATCCATTTTTTAGGGAGGGTATACGGACTAATATTATCAATTAGAATAATTTATGGTTGGCTTGGTTAGACCAATCAAATGAAGTATCCAGGCTCCGTTTAGAAAGAAAACCAATTGGTAATAAATATATTTATGATTACGACTTAATATCATATTTATATCATATTTTAGTTATTTCTATTTATTTAGATATTTAGAAATAGAAGTGATCTCAAACTGTTAATCAATCGAGTAATATGATAAATGCGTTGAATATTTGTTGGAAGACATGAAATAAATTGAAAAAAAAAAATGGGGAAGTCATAGCAAAAGGACGTGGTATTGGGGCATTTGTCCTATATGTACAAATCCAAATCGGGCGGATCTTTACTCGGAGTAGAGCATAAACCTAAAAAAATTGAAGAAGCCCAGTCAGGAACAAGAAAATTACATCGCGATTTAGATCGTATCTCGATGAAACAATACATCAATGAGAAGTTAGTCAGATAAGTTTAGCAATTTTTTTTAGATAAACAAAACAGGCCAAAACTCATCTTTCTTGAAAAATGAAAGAAAAGTCCATTTTATAAGTTAAAAAAACCTGTTAGGAAAAAAAAAGCTAGAATCTACACATTGATTCCTTTTTTTCATGATTTTTGTTGAACCGTATGCATCAAAAGGTGCATGTACGGTTTCTAAGGGATACCATTTTATCCCAATCAACCGACTTTATCGAGAAAGATTACTTTTTTTAGGCCAAGGGGTTGATAGCGAGATCTCGAATCAACTTATTGGTCTTATGGTATATCTCAGCATAGAGGATGATACCAAAGATCTGTATTTGTTTATAAACTCTCCTGGCGGATGGGTAATACCCGGAGTAGCTATTTATGATACTATGCAATTTGTGCGACCAGATATACAGACAATATGCATGGGATTAGCCGCTTCGATGGGATCTTTTATTCTTGTTGGAGGGGAAATTACCAAACGTCTAGCATTCCCTCACGCTCGGCGCCAATGAGTTTTTTATTTGATTTGAGAGAAAAAAAGAAAACTATGCCTTCGCACTATATGAATATTAAGTAATAATAGCATGGCACTTCGAATTCGATATGAGAATTTTTTTTTAAACCCTTAGATTACGTATCGAAAGAGTAGTATGAGATAAAAAGGCATTTTCGATTTTAGCCAATCTATCGGGAGGCCTATTTCAGCGTCACAAACTTTTTTGTTTTCACAGCAGGGGCTCTTAATCTTAACAATTTTTAGGTTATGAAAGAATATGAAAATAAATCTTGTTTTTTTATTTGAAAAAAAAAAAGAAACTTTGGGATTGCTAAATAACAGACGAAATAAATATATAAAGCAACGGAACCATCATAGTATTTTTATAGTATTTTTGAACTACTACAAAAGGAAGGATGGTTATTGGATCATTTACCAACCCGAGTCTGATAGACCCTATCATTTATTTTATATTTCTTCGATGTAAGTAAGGTAAGGTAAAAAAAGCGAATTCCATTATAGAGCCGTATGCAATGCGCAAAAGATGCCTGTACGGTTGTTCAATTATATCTTTTTGATTATTCTTTATCTCCTCACTTTCATCATGCGAGATAGAAGAAACATTTTTTATGTTATATCATATATTATCAGGGTAATGATCCATCAACCTGCTAGTTCTTTTTATGAGGCACAGACGGGAGAATTTGTCCTGGAAGCGGAAGAGCTGCTGAAGCTGCGCGAAACCATCACAAGGGTTTATGCACAAAGGACAGGCAAACCCCTATGGGTTGTATCCGAAGACATGGAAAGAGATGTTTTTATGTCAGCAACAGAAGCCCAAGCTCATGGAATTGTTGATCTTGTAGCGACTGAATAAAAAAGAAAAAGAACAAGGATTTCACATGAATTCGTGATTTGGTATTTTATCTTCTTACCGGATTTAATATTCTATTTATTAATTTCTTAATCTTAATATAGAAATTGAAAATATAGAAAAAAAAAGAATTCCTAAGCATCCGGTTAAGATCGATCTAAACCAGCCCATTATATATATGATTCAACATGCCAACTATTAAACAACTTATTAGAAACACAAGACAGCCAATCAGAAATGTCACGAAATCCCCCGCTCTTGGAGGATGTCCTCAGCGACGAGGAACATGTACTAGGGTGTATGTGCGACTCGTTCAGACCATGGACTAGGACAAAAGAAAGAAAACAATTGATCCAGTATCACCGATCCGTACCAGTGAGTAGGATAGAATAGAATGGACGAACTCCATTGAATATTCAATATCTTAAAAAAAGATCTATCCTTCAATTGGGGTATCAAATGTATGGTTCCCGTTGGTGCAAATCCAATCACCTCAATTTTAAATTTAAGATGAGAAAGGATTCCCCATTGATAACAAATGGTATTCATTAAGCAGGGGAAATCTTATTTTAAAAAGTCAAAATTTTAGGCCTTATTCTTGCAAGAACGGACTAACAGGGTCAGCTACTCAGCAAATCTTCATAATTAAATACCGTTACTGTATAAATAGATCTCGTTGTGAAAGACCTAGTACTAGATAATTATGGGTAGAGCCAAAGGGTGTGAACTGTACAAGTTAACAATAACATTGATTAAATGAAGGAAGGGCTCCGGTGTATAGAGAAGACCTCGCCGTTTAAGAAGTAACCATAGAAACGACGGAACCCACTATAATCCATTTTTATTTATTACTTTTTTATTTACTATGTGTTTTTGATACCTAGTATCAATACAATTTTGATTTCTAGGCGAAATGCCTAGAAAAAAATCGTGGTCGGGAAGGTTAGAGTAGCAAAAGCCATTGGAATTTTTATTTTATACATTGGAAGAATCCGTTTTGTTATTAATAGACTAGGACACGGGAAGGGAATAACTGAAAGAAAGGAAATCAATTAGTTATTCATCAAAGTTTCATTTATTCAATGACCAGAATTAAACGAGGGTATATAGCTCGAAGACGTAGAACAAAAATCCGTTTATTTGCATCAACTTTTCGAGGGGCTCATTCAAGACTTACTCGGACTATTACTCAACAGAAAATAAGAGCTTTGGTTTCGGCTCATCGGGATAGGGGTAGACAAAAGAGAGATTTTCGTCGTTTGTGGATTACTCGTATAAATGCAGTAATTCGAGACAATCAAGTATACTTTAGTTATAGTAAATTAATACACAATCTGTACAAGAAACAATTGCTTCTTAATCGTAAAATACTTGCACAAATAGCTATATTAAATAAGAGTTGTCTTTATATGATTTCCAATGAGATCATAAAATAAAGAGAGTGAAGGGAATCCGTTGGAATGGTTTAAATGGAGTTCCCTGGAGAATGAACTCTGGGAAGGTAGAGTAGAAATTAGTATGATAAAATATGAAAAAGTCGTAAAAATGAAAATGAAGAAACATGTTGAATAAAAAATATTTCTTATTCTTCTATTCTTCCCCAATTTTTTTTTTTTTCAAACGACACGACAATCAAATCTGGATTTCCTATTAAAAAAAAAAAAAAAGCGTCAATCCGCATTTGAGTTTGGATTGGTATTTTTTTTGATTCAATTCAAGAGTCAGCCTATTTTTTTCTGGTTCTAAGACCAGTAGTTCTAGCGGTTGACTCGCTTCTTTCAAATTGTTTCTCATTATTAAGAAAAGGTAACGGAGATAAAATACGAGCTTGTTTTATAGCAATAGTAATTAATCGTTGTTGTTTTAAGGTCAATCGATTCACCCGTCTAGATAATATTTTTCCTTGTTCGCTAATAAATCGACTAATTAAACTCATGTTTCTATAATCAATTCGATCCCCCGATTGGATCGGAGGCAAACGCCTACGAAAAGATCGCTTGGATTTAAGAAAGATTCGCTTGGATTTATCCATGGTTTGTTTATTCCTTATCCTAAAGAAAAGATCCTAATCCTATTTCTTAATTCTCCATCACGGTTGATCTGATCGAAATAGGATTTGGTTTGTTTATATTAAAATTAATATATATTATATATTGTTATATATTAGATATATCTAATATGTCATTTTTGATCTTCCTTGGAACGGAAGACTGACACACGAGTGACCGGTTCGATCTATTTCTTTATCTCCCCGTGAATCGTATGTTTGTAACAACAGGGACAGAATTTTCTCAATTCCAATCGACTAGGCGTATTATGTCGATTCTTTTGAGTAATATATCTGGAAATGCCCGTTGATTCCTTATTAACACGATTTCGAACACAACTGGTACATTCCAAAATCACCGTTACTCGGACATCTTTACCCTTGGCCATGAGCCTCCTTTGGTTTTTGATTCATTCAACTCTTTGATTTTCCGATCCGAAACGAGGAAGAAGAAAGGAACAAAAAAAAACAGGTAACTCGAAATCGAATTATGAAAGAAAGGTTTCGTTGCAATAAATCAATATAAATCAATATAGTAATAATAACAATATATTAAATTAATAAGTAAGTAATATAATGATTTCTAACTATATTACTCGATTTAGAATTTAAAATTGCCGTACAGCATTTAATTTTTATTTAAGTATCTTGTATGATATTGTTGCCCCAACCATCACATTTTACTCTATTTTTTATTAATTTTATTTAAATTTGAGCCTGGCCCGAATTACTAGTTTCACAGAGGGGGCATCCCCTTTTTGTTTTTCTAACGTATATTCGAAAAAAAAAAAGAAGGGAAGGGATTAGTTACAGATATTTGATTCTATCTCTAATCCTCTTCCCCCCCTACCATATCAATAACTAGAATGAAAAAAAGGGGAATATCAACGCATCCGGAAAAAAACGATTGATCTCTATCAATAAACCTGCTAAAGACCCGAACCATAGAGTACTTACTACCGGTGCCACGGAGAGATATGTTTTTAGATCTCGCATTTTAAATTCTCCTCCTTCTTTATTATTTCTAATACATAATGCTAATACATATATAACCAGATGTGTATATGTACTTAATGACTGACCGCTTGTATTTGTACGCGGAATTCCTAATTCAAGTTGAAATGTACAAAATCGATCGTACTTTTCTGAATCTTAAAAGAAACAAATATGCCCCTTTAGGCCAGAAATTCTCGAAAAATAGTCATTTTTTACAGGGTCTCATATTTATTTCATACTTTAATATAATAGAAATATAATAATATAATAGAAATATATTAGAAGTCTTTTACTATTTTTAATATAATTATATGTTATATGAGACCAAAAAGAAGAAATGACAAGATATTTGTGTATATCAATGGAAGAAATAAAGATATGGAAAACAAAACAGGGATTCTCTACAATGACACTGTAGACCAATTGAAAGGGATGTAGCGCAGCTTGGTAGCGCGTTTGTTTTGGGTACAAAATGTCGCGGGTTCGAATCCTGTCATCCCTACCTATTACTTATCTTCTGAACAGTAACGGGGGATCAATTGAGATCGATTAAAAGAAAATTGGATATACATAAAAAATCGTTAATTTTATGATAGTATATATGCAAGACGTATTGGGGTCACAAAATATTCATTGTGATAATAAAGCGCTCTTAGTTCAGTTCGGTAGAACGTGGGTCTCCAAAACCCGATGTCGTAGGTTCAAATCCTACAGAGCGTGATTCTGTGTTCTTGTTAGTCGCGCTAGGTCGAAAATTACCACCGAAAAAATGAAACCAATCTAATTTTGACCTCCCGCGAATTAAAGGAAGTAGGAGGTCAATCAAAAAAGGGATGTTAATTAATCAAAGTTCCAACTGATCACCACGTCTGTATTGTAAATATGCAGTTACAAATAATCCAGCCAAAGTAATAGGAATTAGACCCAAGACGATTCCAAATAGAAAAACTTCAATCATTTCAATTTGTTTGAGAGGGGAAAGGGGAGGTAATATCTATGCTTAAATATAAATAGTAATCCGTATTGACTCTAAATCTCAATGACCAAAAATTGGAAATTGATACGGTAAGGAACTATAGAATATATGAACTATCACAGAAA